ATAAACCTGTTGGATTTTATTAACCAAAGAGATTCGGCTTTGCGCTATAGTTAGCTCAGCACCAATCAAGAATCCCCAAGGAATTCCAAGAATTCTTGGTATACATTTGTTCCAACTCTCAACCCTCTTTTCTAGATTCATGGATATTGAATCAATCGAACGCACTTCTAAGACCTGTTCTACTTTTGGAAGACCCTGTGTTATATCACCAGATCTCGATTTTTCATATATAAATGTAACTAATGTATCTCCTTCGTAAAGGGTTTCCCCATAATGGCCATGAACAGTTGCTCCGGGGGTGGCCAAATAAGGCTTAGCTGATCGTATCACTATCGAGTCAACTTGAACAAGTATAACTTGACCCGATTTGAGGGGCGGTCCATTTTTGGCTATACATACATTTTCACAAATAAACTGTCCAAGACTAATTATTTTAGATGTCTCTGCACAATAATTGTGATGGAGAAAAGACCAATTCAAATTGACTGGATTTAAAATAATGTTACGGCATGGATCGGGATTAAAAATTTTTCCATTTTCATCCATTAAATAATATTTTAATTTAATCACTTGAAAAGTCTGTTTTAAATTGTCAAGTTGCAAATATTTAGTTACTAAGATCTGATTATGAGTTATTAAATGGTAAGATGAATAAAAATTCTCAATTGGAAGGCATGTTCCTAAAGGGCCCAATGAATTCCTAATTGGAATTAGGGGATCTTTTTTAATTGATTCTTTTATCACACTGTGATATTTTACATCTTTGAATGGCTCCATTCGAGAACAATTGGCTGCTGACAAAATTATCAACGACTGACATTCCTTATTTCTATTCAACAACGTATGAATAGTTCCTTGAGGTTGGTTAAGAGATTGTTGAATTTTTGCCTTGGAATAGGAATAAATGGCAGAAAAGGGGTTGATATTGGTACAATCTGATCCATTATCAGAGAGCAATCCTGACCCCGACGGATCATTCCTTTTTCCGATATACGAAATAGGGGATTTCACTAAGTTGATTCTTAGGAAATGTCGAATCAAACCATTTGTCCTTATTTCAACAAAAGAAGCACGGGCTTCTTCGCAAGAAGAACTTTTTTTGTCTTGGTTCCAATTCAATACTAAACAAGTCCGAACTAATTGAATACTTGTGTCAGAAATTCCTCGAATCGGTTTGCCATTTCCATAAAGGATATAATTGACAATTCGAAGTTGCACATTATCCCTTTCCTGCAATGGATCCGGTGGAAAAAGGGTTCCTAAATTTATACCGTCCGTTATTTCATATGTGACGACAGGTCGAACTAAAACAAAAAACCTTTTCTTACTAGGTGTAATTCGTTGGACATAGATCCAATTTTTAACTTTTTTGTATTCCTTGGAATTTCTTTTTCCTGTTCCTGGTGGTATCAAAACGCCGGTATGTCTGGATATCTTATCCGTCTCTCCAGGAAAATGGATATCTCCAGAAAAGATTTTCAGTTCAATTCGTTTTTTTTTTCTCTCCACCCGGACCAACCCACCGACTCGGCTTCTTAGATTTAAGGTGATTTGTGTATCGACCCCAACGATACTATTGTTCCGTACCATTATGGAAGAAGATCCGGGCAAGATATGCACCTCTTCAGGAATGAAAAAAAATCGATCTACTTTCATTTGGTATTTTGGCCTAAATTCCTTGACTCCTCGATACTCAATCAAATCCTCTTTTTTGATGACTGAATGCGTTTCTATAGTCCCATATTTAATAATGCCCGAACTCTTTCTTCTGTATCGAGGATCATCGAAATAAGCAAGAATACTATTTCGACGGAAAATACCATTTACGGGGATTTCAATCGAGATACCTGAACAGGGCATTAGTTCATTCTCGAGTTCTTGAATCGAGTGTAGTGGAATGATGAATTTATTTCTTCGCCTTTTTGACAATAAATCAGAATTCCCGTGAAGAATAGGCGAATATACGAGATTATACTGACCAGTACATATGATTCGATTAAGGTCTGAATAATCAGGAATCCTATCTTCTTTTTGACCATAAAAATCCGAACTAAACAATTTCTGCCTCGCCTGATCATTGGTTACTGAGAGGTTAGAAGTATATCTTCGCTTGCCAGAAAGAGAATGCGCATTCATTTGATCCTGATCCTTGTGGATCGAAAGGTAGACTAGACTGGACCTGCACGGCCCTCCTAATAATATCCATAAATGACTTGTTTTTGGTAATAGATGAACATTACCATATGTAAATTCGGGTGCATGATAGACATCGGTACTCCAGTGCATTTCTCCGTCTGAATCAGAATAAATATGTTTTCGAACCTTCTCTTTAAAATTCAAAGTGGATATTCCTGCGCGAATCTCAGCAATTACTTGTTCTGATTCTACATATTGATCGTTTTGAACTAAAAGCAAACTTTTGGGTGGAATATTCACATTATGTAGAATATCTTCACTCTCAATAGTTACATACAAGTCTATAGAACATAGAAAGGCGGGA